CTCAAAGGAGAATCGAAAAAATCATATTTTCATACAATATCTTAATTGAATTATATGTAATGATCAATAAATTAAGTTGAATTCTATATCTACACATACCAAAAACATAGCAAAATCCGAATCTCAATCTAATCTATTCTATAGATATTTGGGCTAGAGTTGACAAACAAACAAAACCAGCAATATACTTTATTAGTATCGCATAGAAATCTAAATGGGGCGTGGCCAAGTGGTAAGGCAACGGGTTTTGGTCCCGCTATTCGGAGGTTCGAATCCTTCCGTCCCAGAACATATATATTCTCTGACAATATAGATTGCTTTTTTAACAATGTTCTGTTTAAAATTGAAATGTTAGCTGGAATGTTATTGTTGTTTCTTATTTTTTTCTTCGATGAATCGTTTTTTTTTTTTTTCAAAAACTGAATCGAGATGCGAAAGAATCCATATTCCCTATCTCGTATTCTCTACCCCCTAAATTAGCCTAATTAGATTCAATTTAATTTTTTTATAGATTTCTTGACTTTTCGCCAAGAGGGGGTTTTTGGTACTAATTAAATTCACTAAGTCTCTTAATTCTTAATCAATGAGGTAGACTAAAATAGAAAAAAAGGAGCAAAAACTGGACTTAATCTGGACTTGTTTGGCTTTGTGCCTAGACAGCTCGCATTTCGTAAAAATAAAAAAGACTAGGACACCCCCTTCTTTTAATTTATGCTGCATCAGTCCCATAGAATGGGGTAGATAGGAGTTAATCAGTAATGGTAAAGCGTTCATTTCAATATCTATAAACGGTGACAATTGCTCAGTCTATTTGATCGAATTGATAGATACGAAACCCTCCCCATTCTTTGGATTTTATCAATAAGATGAAAAAAAAAAGACTTATCTTTTTTACTAAGATGATCAAAAGTTATTTTTAACTATCAAATTTTCTTGGAATAATGATGTCGAAAGGGGAACTTTCGAAATTTATTCGAAATTTCGAAAGAGAAATAGTTTTAATCATTCCTTAGAAGTTGAATCTTTCTCTCCTATTAAGTCACGTGAAGATGCAGAATCAAAAAGAATTCGTTTATTCGTCTTATTATTTATTATATATATATTTATTAATTAATATTATAATGTTAGACAAATTAATATTAGCGATGGGGTCTTACTAAGACTTCTTCAGAAAAATCTTTATCCACCTATATCTATAGTATTATTTATATCTATATACTATAGATATAGAAGATATAGAAAATACTCTAGATTATGGTGTTTATACATCAGCCCAACCAATGACTATTCATGATTCCATAATTGAATCAATTACATACCGGTTCTTAGAGGAATGTTATGGTAAAACTTCGTTTGAAACGATGTGGTAGAAAGCAACGTGCGACTTGAAGGACACGATCCGTTGTGGATTTGTACATCCACCATTTTTTGTAAGAATGAAGGTGCTCTTAGCTCGACATCATTGGTTCTGTTTCACTAGAACCCCTCGTTTTTTGTTGTCTTGGAATGTAAATAGTCCATGATGGAGCTCGAGTAGAAAGTATTAATTTATTTCTCGGGGCAAGGGTCTAGGGTTAATGCCAATCAATAAAAAAATTGAAACAACTTCGTAAATATATCTTAGGTATGGAAATCGAAAGAATCCAATTCGAGCAAGTTTCAAATTCAAAAATTTATTGGAATTGATCAAACTTTTTCGATCCAAAGTGTTTCACGAGGGAATCCATCATCTTGTAGGATTCTTTCATAGAAATCGCAAAAAGGGTATGTTGCTGCCATTTTGAAAGGATTCAAAAGCACCGAAGTAATGTCTAAACCCAATGATTAAAAATAAAACAAAGATAAAGGATCCCAGAACAAGGAAACACCTTATTTAATTGTCTTAATAACTGGATCAGACTGAAGAATCCGATTTTAAACGAGACAAACAAAAAAGGAAGAAAGACCGCTCAATAAATGAAATTGCCGAAAGATTTTACTTTGAACTGTTTGAAAGTTATTCAACTTGAGTTATGAGAGTACGAATGGTTTCTTTTTCATTTTAAGGAAGAACGAAGAAAAAAAGACTTACATCTTTAATTGCTTTGATCATTTTATGGATCCAGTTGTCATTTCTTAGATAGAATTCCATACAGAGACAAAACTTCGAATCAATCATTTTTCTCGAGCCGTACGAGGAGAAAGCTTCCTATACGTTTCTAGGGGGGGTGTTGTTCATCTACATCTATCCCAATGAGCCGTCTACCGAATCGTTGCAATTGATGTTCGATCCCGAAGAGAAGGAAAAGATCTTCAGAAAGTGGGTTTTTATGATCCGATAAAGAATCAAACTTATTTAAATGTTCCTGCTATTTTATATTTCCTTGAAAAAGGGGCTCAACCTACAGAAACTGTTCAGGATATTTTAAAGAAGGCAGAGGTTTTTAAGGAACTTCGTCCTAATCAACCGAAATTCAATTAAGGAAATAAATTAAGGAAATACAAAAAGGGGGGTAGTGAT